GTAAATGTCACAGATAATGAGTCATTTTTTTTCTACGACCCTTACTTTTTTTTTGTTAGTGGTATTTATAATGTAATAGTTGATGAATCAAAAATTTTCAATTGAATTTATTCTTTGATCCTTTGAATTACTTTTTTCTTATTCGTTTTCCAAATGGAACCTTAGGTAAGTACTTTAGAAACATATATGTATAAAAAGAACATTTTTTTTTAGCCCCCCCATGTCTACTCTAACTAGTTATTTCGGTTTTTTACTAGCGGCTTTAACTATAACCTCTGCTTTATTTATAGGTCTAAACAAGATACGACTTATTTGAAATTAATTGAATAAACAACTCAAGAAATCTTTCTCGACTCTAGGATTCGGTCTATTTTAGAGTTCTTTACTCCAACAATTGATAATTTTTGGTTATTGAGATTCGCGGGGAATTCAGATTCATATTTAGGGATAGATATTACCTTTCTTTTTTTTTTTTTCAAACGAATTGAAATGATTGAAGTTTTTCTATTTGGAATTGTCTTAGGTCTAATTCCTATTACTTTGGCTGGATTATTTGTGACGGCATATTTACAATACAGACGCGGCGATCAGTTGGATCTTTGATTTATTAACAAATATTTTTTTTATTGACCTCTTCCTTTCTCAAATCAAGAGGAGGTCCATTTTCGATTCGATTACTGTTCAGTTAGTTTAGTCTAATTCTTTTCTATAATTCAACTTGACTTACCAACAATGGAATCACGCTCTGTAGGATTTGAACCTACGACATCGGGTTTTGGAGACCCACGTTCTACCGAACTGAACTAAGAGCGCTTTCTTAGCACATAAGAAAGATTGGAAAGAATGGTTTTTTATAACTTAAAACTATATCTACATTCTGTATGTGTAGATTATCTACCATATAGAGTATCATAAAAAAGAGAGATTACGTATCTTCGATTTTAATCAAAATTTCAATTAATTCCTCCTTACTTCTCAGAATAAAAGTAATTAGGTAGGGATGACAGGATTTGAACCCGTGACATTTTGTACCCAAAACAAACGCGCTACCAAGCTGCGCTACATCCCTTTCAATTCGTTTTTATAGTGTAATTGTAAAGAATCCTTGCCTTGTTTTCCACATTTTTTTTATTTTTCATATTATGAAAAATAAAATACAGAAATTTTTTTGCTCAGCTATTTCTTCTTCTTTTCGGTCTCTTCTCATACTAAGGTATAATAGAAAGGATTTGTATATTTATCTATATGAAAACCTGTCGTAAACTACAAAAATATGTTGTAGGAACGCTCAGTTCGGTAGATAAGGAACATGCTATTCTTTTTCTTAAAAAAATCTCTTAAAATTCTATTATTGTAAATTTTCATTTGACTTAGCTTAGGCATTTTGTGTACAAAGACAAGTATTCTTTAACTATCATATATCCATCGGATCATAGATCGGATATGTATTACTTTATTTTTCAATTAAAAAAATTAAAAAGGAGGATTTTCAATGCGAGATTTTAAAACATACCTTTCCGTGGCACCGGTCCTAAGTACTTTATGGTTTGGGTCTTTAGCTGGTTTATTAATAGAAATCAATCGTTTTTTTCCGGATGCGTTGACATTCCCCTTTTTTTAGTTACTAGTTTAGTTATTGATACGGGAAAGGGTTAGCGAAGATTCGAGATAGAATCAACTACCTGTGAATCCCTACCTTTTTTATTCTAAAATAAAAAGAGGATTAGTTTAGTAAAGAAGAAAAGTGGATTCAATCTTCCCAAAACTTAGGTTCAGGTTAAGTTAAGAGTTTTCTACACGATATTTAAATGCAATACTGTGATTAGAGAGATATCTAGTTCGAAACCCTTTTGAATTTGATTCCGCGGTGGTTCTTTACTTAACTATTATTACTCTATTGATTTCCACAAAATATTTTGAATTGCAAATTGTATTTCTAGTTAGCAACTTCTATTTTAGCAACTTTTCTATTTTTCTTGAAGAAAGGAAAAAATAGAAAAGTTGCTTGAATTAAATACCAAAAGGGGGTTCATGGCTAAGGGTAAAGATGTCCGAGTAAAGGTTATTTTGGAATGTACTGGTTGTGTTCGAAAGAGTGTTAATAAAGGATCAAGGGGCGTTTCCAGATATATTACCCAAAAAAATCGCCACAATACGCCTAGTCGGTTGGAATTGCGAAAATTCTGTCCCTATTGTTTCAAACATACAATTCATGGAGAGATAAAGAAATAGATCAAACTGAACGTCTGTTTATTATCTTTTCAAGTAAGGAGACAAAATAATTTATATTTTCTTTCATTAGATAATATATTATTTACTCTTTTTTTTTACTAGAAAATGTATTTCCATATTCAATATTTCATAATTATTATATATAATATATAAAATAGAAATAAACAAAGAAAATCCTATTTTGGCTGGACCTAAAAAATATTCGAATTAAGAAATAGGATTTTTGGTATAAGTAATAAACTAAACAAACTATGGATAAATCCAAGCGACCCCTTATTAAATCCAAGCGATCTTTTCGTAGGCGTTTGCCCCCGATTCAATCGGGGGATCGAATTGATTATAGAAACATGAGTCTAATTAGTCGATTTATTAGTGAACAAGGAAAAATTTTATCTAGGCGAGTGAATAGATTGACCTTGAAACAACAACGATTAATTACTAGTGCTATAAAACAAGCTCGTATTTTATCTTTGTTACCTTTTCTTAATAATGAGAAACAGTTTGAAAGAACCGAGTCGACTACTAGAACTGCTAGTTTTCGAACCAAAAATAAATAAAAAATAGACTTATTCCTTATTTAATTGGTAATGAAATTGAATCAAAATTGGAATCTGAACTCAAGCACGGATTTGGGATTTTATTCTAAAAAATCGGATAATCTAGAAAAATCGAAATTTGATTGTCACGTCGTAAGATAATATAAAAATTGGGAATTTTTTTGAATGGATTTGTTGATTTTGATTTATTTATCGTACTTTATCAGACTCATTACTACTTTAATACTCCCGGAGAATAAACTCCGGGGAACTTCATTTAAATCATTTCGAGGTATTTTTTGCAATTTTCTTTTTTTATGATCTCATTGTAAATAATAGAAATACAATTTGGATTGAATATAGCTATTTGTGCCAGTATTTTACGATTAAGAAGCAACTGCCTGTTGTACAGATCATGTATAAATCTACTATAATTATAGTATACCCCCTTTTGGCGAATTGCTGCATTTATACGAGTGATCCACAAACGGCGAAAACCTCTCTTTTGCCTATCTCTATCCCGATGAGACGAAACCAAAGCTCTTATTTTCTGTTGAGCAATAGTTCGAGTAAGTCTTGAATGAGCCCCTCGAAAACTTGATCCAAAAAGACGAATTTTGTTTCTGCGTCTTCGAGCTATATATCCTCGTTTAACTCTAGTCATTGAATAAATGTAACTTTGATGAATAACTTATCAATTTTCTTTCTTTGAGTTATTCTTTTTTTCTCCTGGTCTATTAATAACAAAACGGGTTTTTCCAATGTATAAAATAAAAATTCCAATGGCTTTTGCTACTATAACCTTCCCAACCACTATTTTTTTCTTTTTTTTTTTTGACATTTCGCCTTAAAACAAGACAAAAAAAGAAAAAATTGTATTAATGTATCAAACAAAAGTAACTAAAAATGTAAATTCAAGTTAAATATAGATGATTAAAGAAATAGTGGGTTCCTTCGTTTCTATGGTTACTTTTTAAACGGTGAGGTCCTTTCTATACACCGGAGCCCTTTTATTTCCAGAATCTTATTAATAACTTGTACAGTTCAAACATTTTGACTCTACCCATGAATTATCCAGTAATAGGTCTTTCACAACGAGATCCACCTATACAGTAACGGTATTTAATTTTGAAAGTTAGCTAGATAGCTGACCCTGTTAGTCCGTTCTTGTAAAAATGGGAGCAGACATTTTTTGCTCTTAAAAAAGGATTCCCCGCTAAATGGATAACGTTCGTTACCAATGGGAAATTTTAATTTTCGTATCTTAAATCTGATTTAGACTGACAGAAACCATAAATTTCATACCCAATAGATGAATAGATCTTTTTCATTTTAGATAGTGAAAGGAGTTTTAGACTATTCACCAGTACTGATCATTGATACTGGAAAAATTCTTTCTTTTGCTTTTGTTCCAGCTCATAATCTGAACGAGTCACACATACACCCTAGTACATGTTCCTCGGCGCTGAGGGCATCCCCGAAGCGCGGGGGATTTCGTTACATTTCTGATTGGCTGTCTTGTGTTTCTAATAAGTTGTTTAATAGTTGGCATGCTAAATCGTATACATAAAGGGCTGGTTTAGATCAATCCTAACCGAAAGTATTTCTAGTTAATACACTATTAAACCCAGAATGGTAAACCTAGTAACAAGATAAAATTTAAAATGTTTCGCTTTTTTTATTCATTTTATTCGACCGCGACAAGATCAATAATTCCATGGGCTTGGGCTTCTGTTGCTGACATAAAAACATCCCTTTCCATATCTTCGGATATCATCCATAAGGGTTTCCCCGTTCTTTGTCCATAAACCCTTGTGAGGGTTTCGCGCAATTTCAAAAGTTCTTCCGCTTCCAGGAGAAATTCTCCCGTTTGGGCCTCATAAAAAGAGCTCGCGGGTTGATGAATCATTACCCTGATGATAGACCATAAAAAGAGTTCTTTTCTTCTATATCGCACAACACAACGAGGCGAAGAGCAAAAGTACAGAATAACACGAAAAAATATAGAATTAAACAACCGTACGTGCATCTTTTTCATATTGCATACGGCTCTCCAATGGAATTTACTTTTTTTTTATTTTCTGTTGAAAAAGGGGAAAATATAGAATCGATCAGATCTAGATCAGTAAATTTGCCAATTACCACCCTTCTTTTCATAGGAGTTCAAAAATACTATGATGGCTCCGTTGCTTGATATTTATTTCGTTTTCAGCAATCCCAAAGTTTCTTTTTGAGCCGAAAAATAAGGAAGAAATTGTTTGTACTCTTTCAAACATAAATAGAGTTTTTTTTCATAAAAAAAGTTTGTGACGCTACAACGGACTCCTGATAGAAAATAAAAAATCAGGAATACTCTTCATCTCATACTACTCTTTCGATACCTAATCGAATGTTTTGAAAATCAAATCGAAAAATTTCTCATATCGAATTCAAAGTGCCATGCTATTATTACTTAATATATTTCATACAGTGAAGGCATAGTCTTTTTTCTCAAATAAAAAACTCATTGGCGCCAAGCGTGAGGGAATGCTAAACGTTTGGTAATTTCTCCTCCGACCAGGATAAAGGATCCCATTGAAGCAGCTAACCCCATGCATATTGTATGTACATCTGGTCGGACAAATTGCATAGTATCATAAATAGCTACCCCGGGTATTACCCACCCGCCAGGAGAATTTATAAACAAATACAAATCTTTGGTATCATCCTCGATACTGAGATATACCATAAGACCAATAAGTTGATTCGAGATCTCGCTATCAACTTCTTGACCTAAAAAAAGTAATCTTTCTCGATAAAGTCGGTTGATTAGGGTAAAATTGTATCCCTTAGAAACCGTACAGGCACCTTTGGATGCATACGGTTCAAACAAAATTTGAAAAAAATCAATGTGTCGATTCTATATACTTTTTGATTTTTCATCGAGGTTTTGCTAACTTATAATGAATAATCAAGGGGTTCCTTTTCTATTTTGCAAGAAAGATTGCGTTTTGCTCCTTTCCCGAAATTACCTAATTGCCGGTATAATAATAGAAAAATATTTTTATAATTAAAATACGATTTACTAAAATTATCGAACTTCCTTTTCATTGATGTATCATATCATCGAGATCGAATTGAAACCACGATGTCATTTTCTTGTTCTTGAATGGGTCTCTTTCATTTTTTTAGGTTTCTGCTCTACTCCGGGTAAAGATCTGTCCGATTTTGATTTGCACATATAGGGCAAATGTTTCCAATACCACTTGTTTGTTTTTTTTTTATTTCATATCTTTTCTTTCATCAATTTCAATATTCAATATATTCATTACTTTATTAGATTGCTTGAGATGACTTTTTTTCGATTTTGAATTTTAAATTGAAACGATTAAGAGTTAAAGTAAATAAACTATATAGCAGTAATCTTCAATATATTTCCAATTGGGATTGGGTTTTTCTAAACGGAGCCTGGATACTTGATTTTATTGGTCCAACCGAGCCAACCATAAATTTTATTAATTGATAATATTAATTTGAATCCTCCGAAAACTAAAAATAGATCTAATTCCATTTCACGCTTCAAATTTTGGATGATTCAATCAACCTTTCTTGGGTGAAAGGGAGGATATCTCAATCGGGAGAGAGAACGGGGAAATCCCATATGACCTAAGATATCTGGCAAGCCGCACTATACGTCAACCCAAGCTGCATCTTCTTCTCCAGGACTTCGAAAGGGCACTTTTGGGACACCAATAGGCATTAAATGAAAGAAAAAAATTAAGTACTCTATTTCACTTTAATGTGGAAACGTAATAATTAGGGTTATTGTCTTTATAATATCAATCTTTATTAGATTTTCTGCATAGACTAGAAAGGTTTAGTTTAAGAAGAGGGAATAAATAAAGGAAAATTCTTACCAATATAGCCTTGCAATACTAAAGAAGTATGAAAGCATTTACTCATCAACGATGGTATCAATTCCCCATTGCGTATTGCTACTTATCGGGTATAGAATAGATTTGTTTCTCTTTGTTCCGACAAACTTAATTGTTCCATTATTACAAACAGAATAGAACAAACATTAACCCTTGTTCCGAGATAATCTATTGAACAAAAAAAAGGGATCCATTGCATAGTCATAGTCTTTTCCAATGCAATAAAGTTACATAGTTTCATTTTTGATAAAGGGGTATTTCTATGGGTTTGCCTTGGTATCGTGTTCATACCGTCGTATTGAATGATCCCGGCCGGTTGATTTCTGTTCATATCATGCATACAGCTCTGGTTGCTGGTTGGGCCGGTTCGATGGCTCTATATGAATTAGCAGTTTTTGATCCCTCTGACCCCGTTCTTGATCCAATGTGGAGACAGGGTATGTTCGTTATACCTTTCATGACTCGTTTAGGAATAACCAATTCATGGGGAGGTTGGAGTATTACAGGAGGGACTATAACGGACCCTGGTATTTGGAGTTACGAAGGTGTGGCTGGAGCGCATATTATGTTTTCTGGCTTATGCTTTTTAGCAGCTATTTGGCATTGGGTGTATTGGGATCTAGAAATATTTTCTGATGAACGTACAGGAAAACCTTCTTTGGATTTGCCTAAGATTTTTGGAATTCATTTATTTCTTTCTGGGGTCGCTTGTTTTGGTTTTGGTGCGTTTCATGTAACAGGCTTGTACGGGCCCGGAATATGGGTATCCGATCCTTATGGACTAACTGGAAAAGTACAACCTGTAAGTCCCGCGTGGGGCGTAGAAGGTTTTGACCCTTTTGTTCCAGGAGGAATAGCCTCTCATCATATTGCAGCAGGCACATTAGGTATATTAGCCGGTCTGTTCCATCTTAGCGTCCGTCCGCCTCAACGCCTATATAAAGGATTACGTATGGGCAATATTGAAACCGTTCTTTCTAGTAGTATCGCTGCTGTCTTTTTTGCAGCTTTTGTTGTTGCAGGAACTATGTGGTATGGTTCAGCAACTACCCCGATCGAATTATTTGGGCCCACTCGTTATCAATGGGATCAGGGATACTTTCAGCAAGAAATATACCGACGGGTAAGTGCTGGGCTAGCCGAAAATCAAAGTTTATCAGAAACTTGGTCGAAAATTCCCGAGAAATTGGCTTTTTATGATTATATTGGCAATAATCCGGCGAAAGGAGGATTATTTAGAGCGGGCTCAATGGACAACGGTGATGGAATAGCGGTTGGATGGTTAGGACACCCCGTTTTTCGAGATAAAGACGGACGCGAACTTTTTGTACGACGTATGCCTACTTTTTTTGAAACCTTTCCGGTCGTTTTAATAGACGGGGACGGAATTGTTAGAGCTGATGTTCCTTTTAGAAGAGCAGAATCTAAGTATAGCGTTGAACAAGTAGGTGTAACTGTTGAATTTTACGGCGGCGAACTAAACGGAGTCAGTTATAGTGATCCTGCTACTGTGAAAAAATATGCTAGACGTGCTCAATTGGGTGAAATTTTCGAATTAGACCGTGCTACTTTGAAATCAGATGGTGTTTTTCGCAGTAGTCCAAGAGGTTGGTTTACTTTTGGCCATGCTTCCTTTGCCCTACTCTTTTTCTTCGGACACATTTGGCACGGGTCTAGAACCTTATTCAGAGATGTTTTTGCTGGGATTGACCCCGATTTGGATGTTCAAGTAGAATTTGGCGCATTCCAAAAAATTGGAGATCCAACTACAAGAAGACAAGGAGTTTAATACAACATTGCTTTATGCTTTTTTGCTTCTATTTTTTTGATTTGACAGAGGATACTAGAGCAATCTTGATTTGAATCACCACCCTTTTGTTATCATTATTGGGAAAATAATCTCAAGTAAACAGGTATGGAAGCTATAATTGTAAACCACAATCGAATCTATGGAAGCATTGGTTTATACATTTCTATTAGTCTCTACTCTAGGGATAATTTTTTTCGCTATCTTTTTTCGGGAACCTCCGAAAATTTCAACTAAAAAATGAAATGATGAAAAATCATTTCAATTGAAGTAATGAGCCTTCCAATATTGGAAGGCTCATTACTTCGACTAATCTCCGTGTTCCTCGAAAGGATCTCTTAGTTGTTGAGAGGGTTGCCCAAAAGCGGTATATAAGGCATACCCAGTAAAACTTACCAGTAAACCAGATATAAAGATGGCGACTAGAGTTGCTGTTTCCATTATTAGATAATTTTAAGACCACAATGGATCTATGATAAAATCATGTATTTACAACGGAATGGTATACAAAGTCAACAGATCTCAATGAATATAATCGGATTTATGGCTACACAAACCGTTGAGAGTAGTTCTAGATCTCGTCCAAAACCTACTACCGTAGGGGTTTTATTGAAACCCTTGAATTCGGAATATGGTAAAGTAGCTCCTGGGTGGGGAACTACTCCTTTGATGGGAGTTGCGATGGCTTTATTTGCAGTATTCCTATCTATTATTTTGGAAATTTATAATTCTTCCGTTTTACTGGATGGAATTTCAATGAATTAAATCCACAAAAATAATAAAATGAAAGCCAAAAGAACCGGGAAGTTCTAGCCTTTCAATACACAATACAAACAATACATAATACAAAGTGAGTTTTTAGGACTCCGATTTTTATCCCCTTTTGGTAGTTCGATCGCGGAATTTCTTTCTGTATTTCCGGAATATGAGTGTGTGACTTGTTAGAATGGATCCTATTGATAATACAGAAAATGAGTCTGTCATCTTATCCTGATAGAGATGGTTATACCTCGTTGGATATTTTTTTTTTGATATCTGAAACACGGAATAGCTAAAATAGATCAAACAATATTTGAACTATGATTCATTTTTAATATTCAGACCTCGAGATCGGATTCAGAAAAATTATCTTTTCAAAGAAAGAAAAAGAATTAGAAGGTATAAATCGAAATATTTTTTTCGTTCAAACTCCTTTTGATGCCTTTTTTGTTTAACCAACAGACAAATTTTTTTGTATTATTAGTAATAATAAAATAATACCTATCCTATTGATTTAATAAGTGATGATCCAATGGTTCTTACTCAAGGAATCTTTGTGCTTAGCTTTAGGGTTTTATTGAATCATCGTGGTTCTAGTATGAATCTGGGGTTCAATCGATTCATAGGGTCTTAACAAGAGAAATTCCTATCAATGATAAAAAAACAAAAAAGTCGCATTATATACAAATTTACAAATTACAAATAAAAAAAAACAAATGAAAGAAAAAAGGAAAAGAGAATATTCAAGAGGCCTGTCGTAACAATCAATAGAAAGACGAATGAGCCGACTTGATATTTTGGCATTATTATGAACACAAAAAAGAACTTTTGGCTTTTTATTCCTTCCTATCTTACGAAAAAAGAAAACAGGGGATTAAAAAGTTTGCAACTTTCTATTATCTATTATATATATCTCTTTTAATCAGTATTTAGGTGTGTCTGCTTGAGCTGTACGAGATGAAAGTCTCATATACAGTTCTTAGGGGGGGTTTAACCATTTACCTATCTCAATAAAGTCTATGATTGGTTCGAAGAACGTCTCGAGATTCAGGCGATTGCGGATGATATAACTAGTAAATATGTTCCTCCTCATGTAAACATTTTTTATTGTCTAGGAGGAATTACCCTTACTTGTTTTTTAGTACAAGTAGCTACCGGGTTTGCGATGACTTTTTACTATCGTCCAACCGTTACTGAGGCTTTTGCTTCTGTTCAATATATAATGACTGAAGCCAACTTTGGTTGGTTAATACGATCCGTTCATCGGTGGTCGGCAAGTATGATGGTTCTAATGATGATCCTGCATGTTTTTCGTGTGTATCTCACCGGCGGTTTTAAAAAACCCCGCGAATTAACTTGGGTTACGGGTGTGGTTCTGGCTGTATTAACCGCCTCTTTTGGCGTAACTGGTTATTCCTTACCTCGGGACCAAATTGGTTATTGGGCAGTCAAAATTGTAACCGGCGTACCGGATGCTATTCCTGTAATAGGATCACCCTTGGTAGAGTTATTACGTGGAAGTGCTAGTGTGGGACAATCCACCTTGACTCGATTTTATAGTTTACACACTTTTGTATTGCCTCTTCTTACTTCCGTATTTATGTTAATGCACTTTCTAATGATACGTAAACAAGGTATTTCTGGGCCCTTATAGAATAGGAAAATTGTATTATAGATATTTGTAAACAATCATTTATCGCTTGAGGGAAGAACAATAGTATTTCATTGCTACATGGATGGATTATTGAAAATAATAATCTATGTATTTGGACATTTTCCTTCAACTTCATAATTTTGTATTTAGTGCAATTTTGTGTTTAGTTATTTAACATAACTAGTTGAAGGTAATTCTACGAAATGAAAATGGATTATGGGAGTGTGTGACTTGAACTATTGATTAGGCCGTGCAGGTATATGTCCCTTTCTGTCACATTAAAATTCATACTCAAATGTGTCTTTTGTCCAACCGCCGTATTAAGTAAGTCCTAGAAAAAGGATAGGTTGGTTCGTTTCAAGAGAATCTATTCTATGATCAACCCTGAATCGTGTGATGAATGAAGGGGCTCCGTAAGATCCAGTCGAATGTGTGATTTTGCATGATATAATCAAAATTATATCATTATTTTTTGATTATTATTTTATTAATAGTTTGAATAGTATTGAAATGCATTCATTTCCTTTGCATTGACCTGATCTATGATACTATCGGAGTGAAACCAGGGATCTAAAGAACAATAGAGACTAGGCTATATTAGTAACAAGTAAATCCTTTATTTGTAATATAAATATATAATTTTCTATTTTATAGAAAGTCAAAATCTCCAAAATACTTGGAGATAAACACCAATCATAAGGTATGAGACGACCCAAAAAGCATTTGAGCATGATCAACTTTGTAAGCCTACTTGGGTGTTGAGCATTTATTTGTAAGAGCAGACTTTCTTTCCGTGTATAATTACAACTTCGGAAAGTAGGATTTAAGAAATAGGTTTTTACAGGGAACCTTTTCGATGGATAAGATCCATATTCTGTATCCATTTGGTTCTTTTGATTCTTGCTCGAGCCGGATGATGAAAAATTCTCATGTCCGGTTCTTTCGGGGGATGAATCGAATTTCTAAGAAAAGAATTCACCTATCCTAATAACAAAAAAACCTGACTTGAATGATCCTGTATTAAGGGCTAAATTAGCGAAAGGTATGGGGCATAATTATTACGGGGAGCCCGCATGGCCTAATGATCTTTTATATATTTTTCCTGTAGTAATTTTAGGTACTATTGCGTGTAACGTAGGCTTGGCAGTTTTAGAACCTTCAATGATTGGTGAGCCGGCAGATCCGTTTGCAACTCCTTTGGAAATATTACCTGAATGGTATTTTTTTCCTGTATTTCAAATACTTCGTACAGTGCCTAATAAGTTATTAGGCGTTCTTTTAATGGTTTCAGTACCCGCGGGATTATTAACTGTTCCTTTTTTAGAAAATGTTAATAAATTCCAAAATCCATTTCGGCGTCCAGTAGCTACAACTGTCTTTTTGGTTGGTACCGTAGTAGCCCTTTGGTTAGGTATTGGAGCAACATTACCTATTGATAAATCCCTAACTTTAGGTCTTTTTTAAATTTAAATTGATTCAATTATGAAATAATACGACGTGTGTATCTAGGGAATAGTCGCTTCGAAGTGAATTTTCCCTAGATACATCTATTCAATTCATTTTTTTTTTCATATTTTTTTTTAATCAATTACGAAATGCTTTTCTAGAGTGCCAAATATTTGTTTTACGTCTTCTATGCGAAAATGTTCCGTTTTAATAAGATCTTCTTGGCTGTTATTCAATAGGTCCGATAATGTGTGTATATTGGATTTTTTGAGGCAATTATAGATCCTCGGTGGCAATTCTAATTGGTCAATAAAAGTCAATGCCATTTTTTTTTTGTTTTTCCGTATTTCAGTCAATCTATTATGAAAGGTAAAAAGGGGGAAAGAAACTTTGGGCTGATTGTCCTCTAAATCTAAGTTTTCTTCTTCTGCATGTAGAAAAGGAATCAATAAATCAATTAAGTTCCGGGAGGCTTCATAAAGTGCTTCTTTCGGAGTTAAACTGCCATTTGTCCATATTTCGAGAAAAAGTATCTCTTGTTGTTCATTCCCATTTCCATAAGAATGAATACTATGATTCACGTTTCGAATAGGCATGAATAGAGCATCTATCGGATAACTTCCGTCTTGAAAGTTATTTGGCGCTTTTATATGATATCCGCGATTTCTCTCAAGTTGTAATCCAATACACAAGTCAATTGGTTCTGTCAAGCTAGCTATATGCTGCGTATTATCAACTATTTCTACATAAGGCGGCAAGATGATGTCTTGTGCAGTTACATATCTGGGGCCTTTAACGCAAATAGACGCCTCGCAAGTTCCATATAGATTACTTCTCAATACAATTTCTTTCAAATTCATGAAAATTTCATGTATTGATTCTTGAATACCTAATATGGTAGAGTATTCGTGTGGTATTTTTTCAGATTTTGCACGTGTGATACATGTTCCTTCTATTTCTCCAAGCAACGCTCTTCGCATCGCAATGCCTATTGTATCAGCTTGACCTTTCATAAGTGGAGAAAGAATAAAGCGCCCATAATAAAGACATTTACTATCTGTTCTTGATTCAACACACTTCCACTGAAGTGTCCGAGTAGATACTCTTATTTTCTCTCGAACCATAGTAATATTTTACAAAATTGATCATATTTTTGAATCATTTATTTCTCTTGAAATATCTTCAATTCTGATTTCTACACACGTCTTTTTTTAGGAGGTCTACAGCCATTATGGGGCATAGGGGTTACGTCTCGTACGAAACTTAACAGTATACCGCTTCTACGAATAGCCCGTAATGCTGCATCTCTTCCGAGACCAGGACCCTTTATCATGACTTCGGCTCGTTGCATACCTTGTTCCAACACCGTACGAATAGCATTTCCTACCGCCGTTTGAGCCGCGAATGGTGTCCCTCTTTTTGTACCCCTGAATCCACAAGTACCGGAAGAAGACCAAGAAACTACCCGACCTCGTACATCTGTAACAGTCACAATGGTATTATTGAAACTTGCTTGAACATGAATAATTCCCTTTGGTATTTTACGTGCACTTTTACGCGAATTAATACGTCCATTTCTACGTGAACCAATTTTTGGTATAGGTTTTGCCATATTTTTTCATCTCATAAAAATAAGTCAACGATATATGGATATATCCATTTCATGTCAAAACAAATCTTTCCGTTTTTTTTATATCAATCACAATTCTTTCTAGATAGTTTCTTTTAGTTTTTAGTATATTATCCTTGTCGTTGTTTGTGTTTTGGGTTAGAACAAATTACTATAATTCGTCCCCGTCTGCGGATCAGTCGGCATTTTTCACAAATTTGACGAACAGAAGCCCTTATTTTCATATTTTTTATTCTTTTGTTTTTATTTTGAATCTTATTTTTGGAAGAAAATAGGTTTTTAAATATTTTGAATCTCGAATTGTATTCTTATAGAAAGGAGTGTTGACGTTGAAAAACTGCTTAATCGTTTGAATCCTTGTTGCGGAGTCTATAAATTATACGACCTTTAGTTGAATCATAACGGGTTATTTCAACCTTAACTCTATCTCCCGGTAGGATTCGTATAGAACTCCGTCGTATCCTTCCTGAAACATAACCGAGAATAAGATCTTCATTATCTAAACGAACCCAGAACATACCATTAGGGAGTGATTCGGTAATCAAACCTTCATGAATCCATTTTTGTTCCTTCATTTCAGACAAAACCCCTTAAAGTATCAACTAATAGAGGAATGATATTAGACAAGCTGTCTTTTCTCTTTTTTTGTTCACAAATAGAAAATTTTGGATCCAATTCAAATTCAGATAGTATAGGGATTACCATATATAACATAAAATTTCTCCACCAATTCGTTCTAGTCGAGCCTCGCGATCCGTCATTATACCTCTAGAGGTAGAAAGAATTGCAATCCCAATTCCACCTAAAATTCTAGGAATTCGTTGATAGTTAGAATAGATTCGTAGACCAGGTCGACTGATCCGTTTTAAATGGAAAGTATTTTTATAAGGTGTTTTCTTATTTCGTCTATGTCGCAGAGTTAAAACCAAAAAGTAGTTGTTTCTTTCTTGATGTTTTCTTGCATTTTCGATAAAGCCTTCTCGTAAAAGTATTTTAACAATGTTTTCGGTGATTCCAGTAGATACTATTCGAACCGTTCCTTTTCTATTCATGTCTGCATTTCGTATAGAGGTTATTATATCAGCAATAGTGTCCCTACTCATGATGAACTAAAAAAGTGGTTCCCCAAAAATTTGATATAATCAACATGCCTTTTTATTAGTTTAGTATTCAATTTTTAATTACAAAAAACTTCAAAATGAAAGATATATACGTGATACACAATCTCCTATTTCAGTCAAATACCCTACTTCTCATCTTATAATACCTCAGGAGCTAATGAAACTATTTTAGTAAAGTTTTGTCTCAATTCCCGGGCAATTGCACCAAAAATTCGAGTTCCTTTTGGATTTCCTTCTTGATCAATGATAACTGCGGCATTGTCATCATATCGTATTATCATACCGTTGGTGCGTTTGAGTTCTTTACAGGTACGTACAATTACAGCTCTGATCACTTCTGATCGTTCTAAGGGCGTGTTGGGTATTGCTTCTTTAATCACAGCAACAATAATGTCACCAATACGAGCATATCGGCGGTTGCTAGCTCCTATGATTCGAATACACATCAATTCTCGAGCCCCGCTGTTGTCTGCTACATTCAAATGGGTCTGAGGTTGAATCATATTTTGTTTTTATCTGTTCTTTCAATGTAAAAATAAAAGAAAAAGAAATATTGTTTGTCCAAAAAAAAGCTTCTATTTGTTTTTATCCAAAAGATCCATTTTCCACATTCTTATCCTGAAATAATAAATTGCGTTCGTATAGGCATTTTCGATGCTGCTATTGTGATAGCCCGCCGGGCTATGTTTTCGGCTACTCCGCTTATTTCATAAAGTATTCGACCTGGTTTGACAACAGCTACCCAATATTCGGGCGATCCTTTACCGGAACCCATACGGGTTTCCGCGGGTCTTACTGTAACAGGTTTGTCGGGAAATATACGTACCCATATTTTTCCGCCGCGACGTGCATTTCGTGTCATTGCTCGCCGCCCTGCTTCTATTTGTCTAGACGTGATCCAAGCGGGTTCAAGTGCCTCAAGAGCATATCTTCCGAAACAAATACGATTCCCCCGACAAGATATTCCCTTCATTCTTCCTCTATGTTGTTTACGAAATTTCGTTCTTTTTGGGTTATAGTTGATGGTTTTTTTGGAATTCCATCTCTACTACAGAACCGGACGTGAGAGTTTCGTCTCATCCAGCTCCTCGCGAATGAAAAATAAAATTTTTATGTAAAATGAATTTTTATATAATTAATATATACATGTAATAATACACTGAATAAATACGCAAAATAAATTCTTTTGGATTCACTTAGTTTACTAGATATTTTTATTTTGGTATATAAATAAATATTAAATTGAAATCTCTATTTTATTTCTTTTTTTCTATAATATTTCATTCTTTTTCATTTTCGTTTTATAAAATTTTTTGTATTAAATTGAATTGCTCAAATATGAGGAATTCAATGAAAATAAAAAAAAAAATAAGGAATTTTCGCGGGCGAATATTTACTCTTTCAATATCTATTTTACCTGTAGAGTTAGTTTATCATTTTTTCTAATATAGGAATAGGTTTTTTTTTGGTTCGTTCCGCCATCCTTACCAATGAATCCTAATGATTCGTTTTGAATTGAATCTTGCAGATTCATGGATTCCGTCGTTCCCATCGCTTCTTGATTAATGGTTAGGTCTGAATTTTACAATGGAGCTTGTAATGAAATTTGTTCTTGAGACAACCCTCTTAGTCGTTATTGTTTCGAAGCTCTTTTTTTTTCTATCAACCGATTTATACCATATAATTTTGCGCCAATCTGTATTGATGCTTTATTACATTTTTTTTTCCATTTTTGAGATGTTTCAAAGACCTTACATATTGGAATCATATAGCTTTTCTATTCTATTTTTTTCTTTCTCTCATCTTTCCTTTTATCTGTATCCTTTTTTCTTTTTTGTCTTTTAATTTTGTTTGACAATAAATCGAAAAATCTAATGAATTGTTTATGCCAAAAAAACGCAGTTCATACAATGATAGGACTATAATAACATATCTTGACTGCTTCCTTTGATCCAGATAATATGATGCGATGAGTTGGTTATTAGTTCATAGTTATGAGTTTCGATTTTGTATGATGTATTCTTTTGTTTATTTAGTTTTAATTTTAACAAAAACCAACGAGTCACACACTAAGCATAGCAATTTTTTCAAAAGGTCAATCGAATTGAATTTTTATTCAACCTTATGGGATTAAAAATGAGAATTTGTTCGATGGAAAAAAAGCAAAAAGGTTGTTATTTTATGTTCCATCATTAATTTCGATACCAAAAGACAAATTGCGTAAAGGCTTATTATTCCTCGTCCATAAATATCCAAATTTTGATTCCCAATACTCCATAAATAGTTCGAACGGTATAAGCACAATAATCGATTTTCGCACGAATAGTTTGTAGGGGAACTCTACCCTCTCTTAGCCATTCGATACGTGCAATCTCTTTTCCATCGATACGGCCTGCAATTT